ACAGGTGTAGGCTAAGTAAATCAATCGACAGTCTTGGTCCTATTGAAAATACCAGTATAAGTGAAGGACCCATTATAAATGATATGAATAAAAACATTCCTAGTCATAGTGATAGTGACAATTCTAGTTACAGTACTGTTGATGATTTAGTCGGCATTCGGAATTTCGTATCTGATGACACTTTTTTAGTTAGGGATAGTAATAGCAGCAGTTATTCCATATATTTGGATATTGAAAATCAAATTTTTGAGATTGACAACGATCCTTCTTTTGTAAGTGAACTAGAAAGTTCTTTTTATAGTTTTCATAACTCAATTTATCAAAAAAATGTATCTAAGAGTGATAATTCCCACTACGATCGTTACATGTATGATACTAAATATAGTTGGAATAATAACATTAATAGTTGCATTGACAGTTATCTTCGGGCTCAAATCTGTATTGATAGTTACATTTTAAGTGGTAGTCACAATTACAGTGACAGTTACATTTATAGTTACATTTGTGGTGAAGGTGGAAATAGTAGTGAAAGTGAGAGTTCCTGTATAAGAACTAGCACGGATGGAAGTGATTTAACTAGAACAGAAAGTTCTAATGATCTAGATCTAACTCAAAAATACAGGCATTTGTGGGTTCAATGCGAAAATTGTTATGGATTAAATTATAAGAAATTATTAAAATCAAAAATGAATATTTGTGAACAATGTGGATATCATTTGAAAATGAGTAGTTCGGATAGAATCGAACTTTTGATTGATCCGGGTACTTGGGACCCTATGGATGAAGACATGGTCTCTTTGGATCCCATTGATTTTCATTCGGAGGAGGAACCTTATAAAGATCGTATTGATTCTTATCAAAGAAATACAGGATTAACTGAGGCTATTCAAACAGGCACAGGTAAATTAAATGGTATTCCCGTAGCAATTGGGGTTATGGATTTTCAGTTTATGGGGGGTAGTATGGGATCTGTAGTAGGCGAGAAAATCACCCGTTTGATCGAGTATGCTACCAATAAAATTTTACCTCTTATTTTAGTGTGTGCTTCTGGAGGAGCACGCATGCAAGAAGGAAGTTTGAGCTTGATGCAAATGGCAAAAATATCTTCCGCTTTATATGATTATCAATCAAATCAAAAATTATTCTATGTATCAATCCTTACATCTCCTACTACTGGTGGGGTGACAGCTAGTTTTGGTATGTTGGGGGATATCATTATTGCCGAACCCAATGCCTACATCGCATTTGCGGGTAAAAGAGTAATTGAACAAACATTGAATAAGACAGTCCCTGAGGGTTCACAGGCGGCTGAATATTTATTCCATAAGGGCTTATTCGATCTAATCGTACCACGTAATCCTTTAAAAGGTGTTTTGAGTGAGTTATTTCAGCTCCACGCTTTCGTTCCTTCGAATAAAAATTAAAGCCTTACTTAAAACTTAAAAGAATTATTTTTTTTTGTGACGAACAAGTAGTTATTTAGTTTATAGGAATCAAAGTAAAAATCCGAAGAATGGATTTTTCTTTGGTAACATAAGATTTAATTGTAGAAAGAATCGTGCGGAGAAATTTTTTTACCAATATTCCTGATTAGTAATTAGGAACCCCCATCAAACAAAATAAAAAAGCGAATTATTTCTTCCGAAAAATTAGGCAAGGGGAATAAAATAAATTTCATGCTCCCTTGTTACATTAGATGTGTATATATAATTCAACTATAGCAAATAGTGGCATAGAGTCTTGCATCTTTCTACATCTCTCGAGGATCCCTAGTTTTACTAAGAATACCTGTTGTTGGATCGGATTATAACGTTTTTTGGGGTAATTTGTAAGAAAATCTTTATTAAATTTTATTAAATCCAAATTATAAGACAAGATAAAGATAATAAATAAAATAATACAAAAGTGTATTATGATACATATATTTCATGTCGAAAGATGAGTAAGTCTATTTATTTAATTCGACATTCCTCATTCCTTTTCTATATATATATATTCACGTAGATATTACTTAGTATAATTATATATGAATTATAATAATTATAAGATACCTTTTATAACAATCAATAACAGGTAAAAATATTAATATAACAATTAATATAACAATAAATAACAGGTACAAATATTAAGTCGAGGTATCCATTCTATGACAACTCTCACCAACTTACCCTCCATTTTTGTGCCTTTAGTGGGCCTAGTATTTCCGGCAATTGCAATGGCTTCTTTATCTCTTCATGTTCAAAAAAACAAGATTTTTTAAATACGATGGTGCCAAATCTCGTCTATTTTTTTTTTTTCAAAACTTAGACTTTGACTATAACACAGCTATCTATTTAGTAGATAGACTAGAGTCTAACATGTGGCTTACTAGGAACATAGGCGATTATACATGCGTAAACATGATATCTGAGTAAATGAATTATAAGTATTTGAAAATGGAAAATATATAATAGATCGGGATGGGTGGCGACGAATGTTTGAGATGTAAAGTCAATATATCTATATGTATGTAGGTATCTATAGGGAATCATATAAAGGTGATGTTATTAAGATCTAAGCAATTCGATGAATTACTTCTAAAGTAAAGGTTCACATCAAAATATTGCTAGTTGATTAGAGTTATTTCGGAAATAAAAAAAAAGTAAAATGTATTTTTGTTATTCTATCAATTCCAATAAACTGCAACGAGATCTAGTATGAGTTGGCGATCAGAACGTATATGGATAGAATTTATAAGAGGATCTCGAAAAATCAGCAACTTCTGCTGGGCCTTTATCCTTTTTTTAGGTTCATTAGTGTTTTTATTGGTTGGAACTTCCAGTTATCTTGGTAGGGATTTGATATCTTTATTTCCGTCTCAGCAAATAATTTTTTTTCCACAGGGGATCGTGATGTCTTTCTATGGGATCGCAGGTCTCTTTATTAGCTCCTATTTGTGGTGCACAATTTTGTGGAATGTAGGTAGCGGTTATGATCGATTCGATAGAAAAGAAGGAATAGTGTGTATTTTTCGTTGGGGGTTTCCTGGAAAAAATCGTCGAATCTTCCTCCGATTCCTTATGAAAGACATTCAGTCCATCAGAATAGAAGTTAAAGAGGGTATTTATGCACGTCGTGTCCTTTATATGGAAATCAGAGGCCAAGGGGCCATTCCCTTGACTCGTACCGAGAAGAATCTGACCCCACGAGAAATTGAGCAAAGGGCTGCCGAATTGGCCTATTTCTTGCGTGTACCAATTGAATGAAGTATTCTTTTTTGAAAAATGAAGTTCAGAATGAATGCTTTCTTAGTTCGTAGCAAGAGGGATAAAACGGAAATGAAAGAATACCCTTTTTTCTAGACCATAGTAATAGTATTACTTAACTGGAATTTCTTCAGAATACTCAAATTTCTTCAGTACGTATGTAAATTCACTCCACAGTCACAAAAGTGGACTCTTTGTTATTTTCTTTCTGTATTATTTAGAAATTCAAGGACTAACCAATGAATCACAAATCAAAAACTAAAAAACAGGGAATGGATTCATAATAGTATCCATATGACTTGTAATAGAACTTATGTTTGATATAAATATTAGTAGTGTATAGAGTTAACGAATGAAGTGAGTTGATTAAAAAATCAAAGACGAAAAAATGGCAAAAAAGAAAACATTCATTCCCCTTCTATATCTTGCATCTATAGTATTTTTGCCCTGGTGGATCTCTCTTTCATTTAATAAAAGCCTAGAATATTGGGTTACTAATTGGTGGAATACCGGGCAATCCCAAATTTTTTTGAATGATATTCAAGAAAAGAGTATTATAAAAAAAGTTATAGAATTAGAGGAACTCTTTCTCTTGGACGAAATGCTAAAGGAATACCCAGAAACACATCTACAAAAGCTTCGTATCGGAATCTACAAAGAAACGATCCAATTGATCAAAATGCACAACGAGGATCGTATCCATACGATTTTGCACTTCTCGACAAATATAATCTGTTTCGTTATTCTAAGTGGTTATTCTATTCTTGGTAATGAAGAACTTGTTATTCTTAACTCTTGGGTTCAAGAGTTCCTATATAACTTAAGCGACACAATAAAAGCTTTTTCTATTCTTTTATTAACTGATTTATGTATAGGATTCCATTCGCCCCATGGTTGGGAACTAATGATTGGTTCTGTCTACAAAGATTTTGGATTTTATCATAACGATCAAATTATATCCGGTCTTGTTTCCACTTTTCCAGTCATTCTTGACACAATTTTAAAATATTGGATCTTCCGTTATTTAAATCGTGTATCTCCCTCACTTGTAGTGATTTATCATTCAATGAATGACTGAAAAATCTAATGTTTGTTACTTTGTACATAAGTCATTGTACTTATTCCTTCTACCCATCCAGAAGGATGCCTCCTATATTCGAGTAACATTATTTCAGTAAATAGCAGAATCATGGATAGGGAACTATACTAGGGACCTACCAAATTTTATTGTAGAAATTTTTGGGCTCAATGATTGGACCATGCAAACTAGAAATACCTTTTTTTCTTCGATAAAGGAAGAGATTACTCGATCTATTTCCGTATCACTCATGATATATATAATAACTTGGGCACCCGTTTCAAACGCATATCCCCTTTTTGCACAGCAAGGTTATGAAAATCCACGAGAAGCGACCGGCCGTATTGTCTGTGCTAACTGCCATTTAGCTAATAAACCCGTGGATATCGAGGTTCCACAAGCGGTACTTCCTGATACTGTATTTGAAGCAGTTGTTCGAATTCCTTATGATATGCAACTGAAACAAGTTCTTGCGAATGGTAAGAAGGGCGCTTTGAATGTGGGGGCTGTTCTTATTTTACCCGAAGGGTTTGAATTAGCCCCCCCCGATCGTATTTCTCCCGAGATTAAAGAAAAGATAGGCAATCTGTCTTTTCAGAGCTATCGTCCCACTAAAAAAAATATTCTTGTGATAGGTCCTGTTCCTGGTCAGAAATATAGTGAAATCGCCTTTCCTA